CAAAGACGAATTGATTCAGAAGATCCAGAAAAAGTTTTGAAATTTTTAATCGAAAGAGTCATAATTGATCCCATCATTCAAACAATATGCGATACAGCCATAATTCCTCCCATGGAAAAAACAACTCGAAAAAAATCGATTGGAATAAATAAAAAAGTCCCCCGATGGTCATACAAATTATTCAGCGAGGTAGAACAACTCGGAAAAACAGCAACAACGGAAGAGGGGGAAGAGTGGATAGTAGATCATCAAATTCGCTCGAGGAAAGCGAAACGTATAGTTCTTTTTACGCAGGGTCCAGAGAATGCCGACCCTAGTATCAAAACTATGACGAAGCCTGATGAAATAGAAGAAGTGGATATGATAGATTATCCCTATGAAGCGGATTTTCGTCGAGACATAATCACTGGTTCTATGCGTGTTCAAAGACGTAAAACCCTTACGGGGAAAATGTTTCCCTTATATCCGTATTCCCCACTTTTTTTCGACAGAGTAGGATTTTCTTGGGATGTTCTTTTCGAACCATTCATATTATCAGTAATTGAGATTTCCGACCTAATACAAGACATTTTTAGAAAGGGTATAAAGGGAAGCGTAGCAAAAAGAATAAAGAGGTTGAAAAAACAAAAAAAAATGTACATGGAGGAAAACAAAAGCTACGAAGAAATTCAAAAAGAAGTCAATGAAATGGAAAAGGGGCGGGACGGGCAGACGGAAATGGAACGAATAGAAAGGACACGAGAAAAAATATCAGACCTCTATGATGTCCTTATTTATGCTCATGGAATAAGAGCTTTTATTTTACTAATTCAGTCGAGGCTTAGACAATCTATTGTATTACCTTCATTGATACTAGCTAAAAATATTGTCCGTTTCTTATTACGCCAAGAGTCCGAGTGGGAGCAGGATATAAGGGAGATGAATAGAGAAGTGTATGTTATATGCACCTATAATGGTATGCCAGTACTAAAACCAGGAAGAAACGGAAGTTTTCCTCAAAACTGGGCCACAGAGGGTATACAAATAATGATAAGATTTCCTTTCCGTCTGAAACCTTGGCACCGATCTAAGATACGACCTTCTCGTAGGGATCCAAATCCAAAGCAGGAAAGTCCTGCTGCTTTTTTAACGATTTGGGGACTGGAAACTGACCGTCCTTTTGGTTCTCCTCTCGTAGGACTTGGTATTTTGTTTCGTTATTATTTTGGACCCCCTTTGAAAAAACTCCAAAAAGCTATTCAAAAATGGAGTTTTCGAGCTCTAAAAAGTTTCAAAGAAAGAACAAAATTTTTGTTTCTAAAGGTCCAAAAAGAACCAAAAAAATTGAGAGAGGATTCGAGTGAAATAAAAAAAGATTCTATAATCAATAATCAGATTATTCATGAATCATCCATTCAAACCCGATCTATGGATTGGACAAATTATTCACTGACAGAAATAAAAATTAAAGATCTGACTGATAGAACAAGCACAATCAGAAATCAAATAGAAAGAATTACAAAAGACAAGAAAAATGGATTTCGAACTCTAAAGATAAATATTAGTCCTAACAAAACAAGTTATGGTGCTCAAAAATTAGCATCACTAAAAAATTTTTTTCAGATATTAAAAAGAAGAAATGATCGATTAATCCGTAAATCACATTATTTTATAAAATGGATCGTGGAAAGGATATACACGGATATCCTTCTAGAGAGCTTTCCATATATCATTAATCGTCTTACTAATAGTCTTTATAGGCCCATGATCATTATAAAACTTTTTCGTAAATTAAAAAAAAAATATTTTTTGGATACAAAAGAGAAAAAGATAATTGAGCGTATTTCAACTATACAAAAAAAACTTTCACCTTCTCGTAGTCGTCATAAGATTCAGACGAAGTCGGAGGTTTCTTTTAAATTATCCCTCGTGTCACAGGCCTATGTATTTTACAAATTATCACAAACCCAGGTTATTAACTTGTATAAGTTAAGATCTGTCCTTCAATATGACGGAGCATCTTTATTTCTTAAGAATGAAATAAAAGATTATTTTCGAAGACAAGGAATAATTTCTTCCGAATTAAAGCATAAGAAACTTCAGAATTCTGGAATGAATCAATGGAAAAATTGGTTAAAGAGTCATTATCCATACGATTTATCTGGGCTAAAATGGTCTAAATTAGTACCGCAAAAATGGCGAAATAGAGTCAATCAACATTGTAGGGTTGAAAATAAAAATTTAATCAAACGGGATTCATCTGAAAGAGAGGAAAAGGTTTCGTTATTGCTAAATAAAAACGATCATTTTCAAAAAATGTATAGATATGATCTTTTAGCATATCAATCGATTTATTATGAAGATAAGAAGGACTCATATAATTACAACATACATAAACCGAAATTTGTTGATATGGGGGGGAGTATCCCTATTACTAATTTTATAAGAAAAGATTTTTTTATGTATATAAAAAATCCAGATAGAAAATTTTTTGATACGAAAGGTCTTTTTTATCTCAAAATTAATAAAGATAAAGAAATCAACCCATCCAATCAAAAGGGTTTCTTTTCTTTTTTTGATTGGATGGGAATGAATGAAGAAAGACTAAATCGTCCTGTATCGAAGCCGATACCTTGGTTATTCCCACAATTTGAGTTCTTTTTTAATGTATATAAAATGAAACCCGGGTTTATACCAATTCATTCACTTATTTTTCATTTTAATGAAGATGTTAGTCAAAAAAAAAATATCACTAAAAATAAAAAAGGGGATCTTATACTATCAAATGAAAAAGAAAAAAAATCTTTTGAATTAGAGAATCAAGAAGAAAAAAAAACCATAGGTCAAAGAGATCTCGCATCAGATGCCCAAAACCGAGGGAACCCTGAATCTGTTCTCTCAAACCAACAAAAATATATGGAAGAACTTTATACGAAATCAGATATGAAAATGGGTAGAACGAAAAATCAACCCAAAAGCATTTGGACTTGGGAAATAGACTTAGATGCGTTCATGAAAGGATCTTTTGCTTTGCAATTGAAATGGCTGCTGAGTCCTTTGACTATGGAATTATTCGATTATGCGCTGTCCGTACTTGAATGGGAAAAGGAAAGCAGAATGACAACAAAGTTTGGTTTCGGCTTTATTAAGAAGGAGGAGTTAACTCTGGATCCAATGCTAATCCGGGATTTGAATCTTTCAAAAATCCTAAAAGAGGGAATATTTATTATCGAACCAGTTCGTATACCTGTAAAACATAATGTAGAATTTATTATGTATCAAACCATAAGGATTTCTTTGGTTCATGAGATTAAACAAAAAAATAATCAAAAAAGATACAGAGAAAATATGGATAAGAATCATTTTCAGGAATCGATTGCAAGACATCAAATGATGACGAAAAATAGAAAAAAAAATCATTATGATTTGCTTGTTCCTGAAAATATTTTATCGTCTAGACGGCGTAGAGAATTGAGAATTCTAAGTTGTTTCAATTCAAGGAATAGTAATTGTGTGGATAAAAATGCAGTATTTTGCAATGGGAACAGGGTAAAAACCTGTGGTCAATTTTTGGATGAAAGCAAAGATCTTGATAGAGATAAAATGAAATTCATTAAATTAAAATTCTTTCTTTGGCCCAATTATCGATTAGAAGATTTAGCTTGTATGAATCGCTATTGGTTTGATACTAATAATGGTAGTCGTTTCAGTATGTTAAGGATACATATGTATCCACGGTTGAAAATTGATTGATGATACAATTGTCTTCCCCTACGATATATATATCGGGTGGATAAATAGCTGCGCACATGCCTTGTCTTCCATCCTTTTTTGATACACGAATACTAATTCAATGACGTATCAATTAGATCAGAAAATGAATCAATAAGGAAATTCGGATTGATTCTTGTGTATACCAGATCAAAATACCTCGCATTATTATTACTGATCAGTAAAATTCATATTCGTAAAATAAAAATAGTAAATTAATAAAAAAATTGACGCATAGAAGAAATAAAAAAAAAGACGAAGTGAAGGTATATATATTTTTTTATTATATGGATTTCTAAACTAAAGTTATGACAAAAAATTCATTCATGTCAGTTATTTCGCAAGAAGAAAAGAAGGGATCCGTTGAATTTCAAGTATTCTGTTTCACCAATAAGATACGGAGACTTAGTTCACATTTAGAATTACACAAAAAAGATTATTCATCTCAGAGAGGGTTACGGAAAATTTTGGGAAAACGTCAACGACTTCTGGCTTATTTTTCAAAAAAAAATGGAGTACGTTATAAAGAATTAATCAGTCAATTGAATATTCGAGCCATAAAAAAACGTTAATTTGAACAATTATTTCGATTTATTCGATCTTCAATTTTGATGAACTTCTTTTCGTTTTCAGCAACTCATGGAAGAAGAAATACGTAAAAAACTTATGACTGGACCAGTTACAAGAAAAGATCTAATGATAGTCAATATGGGGCCTCACCACCCATCAATGCATGGCGTTCTGCGACTCATTGTTACTTTAGATGGTGAAGATGTTATTGACTGTGAACCAATAATAGGTTATTTGCATAGAGGAATGGAAAAAATTGCGGAAAACCGAACAATTATACAATATTTGCCTTATGTAACACGTTGGGATTATTTAGCTACTATGTTTACAGAAGCAATAACTATAAATGCACCAGAACAGTTAGGAAATATTCAAGTACCGAAAAGGGCTAGCTATATCCGAGTTATTATGTTGGAATTGAGTCGTATAGCTTCTCATTTATTATGGCTTGGGCCTTTTATGGCGGATATTGGCGCACAGACTCCCTTCTTCTACATTTTCAGAGAAAGAGAATTGATTTATGATCTATTCGAAGCTGCCACTGGCATGCGACTGATGCATAATTTTTTTCGTATCGGAGGAGTCGCTGCTGATTTACCTTACGGCTGGGTAGATAAATGTTTGGATTTCTGTGAGTATTTTTTAACAGCAATTGCTGAATATCAAAAACTTATTACGCGAAATCCTATTTTTTTAGGACGAGTTGAAGGGGTGGGCATTATTGGCGGAGAAGAGGCAATAAATTGGGGGCTGTCAGGGCCGATGTTACGGGCTTCCGGAATACGATGGGATCTTCGTAAAGTTGATCATTATGAATGTTATGAAGAATTTGATTGGGAAGTTCAATGGCAGAAGGAGGGTGATTCATTAGCTCGTTATTTAATCCGAATTGGGGAAATGGTGGAATCTATAAAAATTATTCAGCAAGCTCTAGAAGGCATTCCGGGGGGCCCCTATGAGAATTTAGAAATCCGACGCTTTAATAGAGTAAGAGATGCTGAGTGGAATAATTTTGAATATCGATTCATTAGTAAAAAGCCCGCCCCCACCTTTGAGTTATCGAGACAAGAACTTTATGTAAGAGTCGAAGCCCCAAAGGGCGAATTAGGAATTTATTTGATAGGAGATCAGAGTGCTTTTCCGTGGAGATGGAAAATACGCCCACCGGGTTTTATAAATTTGCAAATTCTTCCTCAGTTAGTTAAAAGAATGAAATTGGCTGATATTATGACAATACTAGGTAGCATAGATATCATTATGGGAGAAATTGATCGTTGAAATGATAATTGATACAACAGGAGTACAAGCTATCAATTCTTTTTCTAGATTGGAATCCTTAAAAGAAGTCTATGGGACTATATGGATGCTTGTACCTATTTTGATTCTTATTTTGGGAATCACAATAGGTGTACTAGTAATTGTGTGGTTAGAACGAGAAATATCCGCAGGGATACAACAACGTATTGGACCTGAATATGCCGGCCCTTTGGGAATTCTTCAAGCTCTAGCAGATGGAACAAAACTACTTTTCAAAGAGAACCTTCTTCCATCAAGAGGCGATAAAGGTTTATTTAGTGTTGGACCCTCCATAGCAGTCATATCAATTTTACTAAGTTATTCGGTAATTCCTTTTAGCTATCGGCTTATTCTAGTCGATCTCAGTAATGGTGTTTTTTTATGGATTGCCATTTCAAGTATTGCCCCCATTGGACTTCTTATGTCAGGATATGGATCAAATAATAAATATTCCTTTTTAGGCGGTCTACGGGCTGCTGCCCAATCTATTAGTTATGAAATACCATTAACTCTATCCGTGTTATCAATCTCTCTACGTGTGATTCGTTGAGACATCAAATTTCCACAATTTTTTCTTTCGAGAGTTTTCTAAGAATGAACTAAAATACATTGAAATACATTTAATAGAGAACTTTCGTTTTTATTCAACATTCGGGTTGATGAACTAAACCAGATAGTTAGATGAGTGAAAGAAAACAGCTTAGAAATTCGCAGTAAAAAGATTGAGTCTCATTTCCTATGTACAAGAATTACGCCAAAGTTAATATAAATAAATAGAAGCAATAAAGAAAAACTATTTACCCCAAGACTGGTTGATTAGTTATCATGACTTGAAGCGGGTTAAACAGATCCATTCTTTGAAGTTCGTGCTATCGTTTATATGTATTACTATACATGACATGATACGAATTGTCGAAAAGATTGAGTAAAACTGAGTGGATGGTTAGGAACACCAAGATACACAAAGGATTCGTAATAGAAACTTTATAAGTTATCGGAAAAAAATTCCACATAAACAAAATACTAATTGGGGCTTGAAATTAGTAGAAATTTTTAAGTAGTACTCCCCAGAATTCGGATCCAGAGTATGTTGCTATCCACCGATAAAATGAATGACTATCAGGAACGAAGTAATCCTTTACTTCCTTTTTTGCGAAAAAAGGGAAGAAAAAATAGAAAGAATGTAATTGAAAAATTTTTGATTATTCCTATAACTCTATTAAGTAATAAAGCTACACATGCTTCATGTTAATTTTTTTCATAATAAAAAAAGATCAGGGTGAGATATCTATTGATATTTCTAAAAAGAGTATTTTCTGAAGGGTTTAAATTAAGTCTTAATAAAAAAACTGAAAATTAAGAAAATGACAAACAAATCAAATATATATATAAATGAATTTAATAAAAAAAGTAAAGGATGAGATCAATTCAGAAGCCCTTTAATCTAGCAGACAGAATTCCATTGGTCTAATTCGGGACCTTTCGATTACTTTTGACTCTATCTATCCTACAAAAATTTCAAGATTAAAGAATATCGAAGCAGTCCCTAGATTTATGTCGAACCCTCGAGGAGCCGTATGAGGTGAAAATCTCATGTACGGTTCTGTAATAGCGATGATAAATGCGATCTTATCACCGACTAGAATTATCTAACAGTTTAAGTACAGTTGATATAGTTGAAGCACAGTCCAAATATGGTTTGTGGGGGTGGAATTTGTGGCGTCAACCTATAGGATTTCTCGTTTTTATAATTTCTTCTCTAGCCGAATGTGAAAGATTGCCCTTTGATTTACCAGAAGCGGAGGAAGAATTAGTAGCAGGTTATCAAACAGAATATTCAGGTATTAAATTTGGTTTATTTTATGTTGCTTCCTATCTAAATCTACTCGTTTCTTCATTATTTGTAACAGTTCTTTACTTGGGAGGCTGGAATTTCTCTATTCCGTACATATCCGTTACTGACCTTTTTGAAATAAACGCAAGGGATGGGGTCTTTGAAACAACAATTGGTATTTTCATTACACTAGCGAAAACTTTTTTGTTCTTGTTCATTTCTATCACAACAAGATGGACCTTACCTAGACTGAGAATGGACCAATTATTAAATCTTGGATGGAAATTTCTTTTACCTATTTCTTTAGGTAATTTATTATTAACAACTTCTTCCCAACTCCTTTCACTATAATATTAAGCAAAATAGAATATTTTCTATTCACTAGTAACTAGATTGATAACCTGTCCCAAACAAGAAAAAGAAACAAACAAAAAATTTTTATCGAAATTTAGGATATGTTCCCTATGGTAACTGGGTTCCTGAATTATGGTCAACAAACAATACGAGCGGCTAGGTACATTGGTCAAGGTTTTCTGATTACCTTATCCCATGCGAATCGTTTACCTGTAACTATTCAATACCCTTATGAAAAATTGATCACATCAGAGCGTTTTCGGGGTCGAATCCACTTTGAATTCGATAAATGCATTGCTTGTGAGGTATGTGTTCGTGTATGTCCTATAGATCTACCTGTTGTAGATTGGAAATTGGAAACTGATATTCGAAAGAAACGATTGCTTAATTACAGTATTGATTTCGGAATCTGTATATTTTGTGGTAATTGCGTTGAGTATTGTCCAACAAATTGTTTATCAATGAGTGAAGAATATGAGCTTTCTACGTATGATCGTCATGAATTAAATTATAATCAAATTGCTTTAGGACGTTTACCAATATCAATAATTGACGATTACACAATTCAAACTGTCTTGAATTGGCCTCAATTCAATAAAAAAGAAATGCCTTGATAAATTCAAGAACCCTTTTATTACTAAGGTTGTTATCTCAATTTAACAGGTTTTTTTCTTTGTGAATAACTAAACTTAAAATACCAACTATTGATCTGATTGGGTCATGAAAATTGCAGATTTAGTTGGAATTTTTTTAAGTACCGATTTCAACTAGATTCAAACTATCCTTTCAGATAAAGAATGCGATTTGTACACTAACTGTACCTATATTAATTCGCATCCATTAGAATCGCATCCAACTAGGAACGTGTCTTAAATCGATCAGCTTAACTTATTTTCTTTTTCTCCTGGTCAGTTCAATAAGATCATGAAAGAGTCTGATTTTTTATATCTTTTTTCATAGAATGGATTTACCTGGACCAATACATGATTTTCTTTTAGTCTTTCTGGGCTCAGGTCTTATATTAGGAGGCCTAGGAGTGATATTATTTACCAATCCCATTTTTTCTGCCTTTTCATTAGGGTTGGTTCTTGTTTGTATATCTTTATTCTATATTCTAGCAAACTCTCAGTTTGTAGCTTCTGCACAACTCCTTATTTACGTAGGAGCTATAAATGTTTTAATCATATTTGCTGTAATGTTCATCAACGGGTTAGAATATGACAAAAATTTCCGTCTTTGGACTCTTGGAGACGGAATTACTTTGTTAGTTTGTACCAGTATTTTTGTTTTATTAATTACTACTATTCTAAATACGTCATGGTACGGAATTATTTGGACTACAAAATTAAACCAGATTATTGAACAAGATTTGATAAATAATAGTCAACAAATTGGAATTCATTTATCAACAGAATTTTTTCTACCATTTGAACTCATTTCTATAATTCTTTTAGTTGCTTTGATAGGTGCAATTGCGGTGGCCCGTGAATAAGATTCAAAATCTTTAAAATTAAAGGTGTCACTCCAAATCAAACTCGATTCTATTTATCTTTTATCGTATCCATTTCCGTTCAATTCAAATAGAATTGATGTATAATATAAAATAGGAATGTCAATCTATTACAAAAATACTTATTTGTTCTGTATTTGTTTGTTATATTCGAGTGGATTATATTTTTGTTTATATTGAAACGAATCAAGATTGATAAGGGGTTGCTCAATGATGCTCGAACATGTACTTGTTTTGAGTGCCTATTTATTTTCTATCGGTATCTATGGATTAATCACAAGCCGAAATTTAGTTCGAGCTCTTATGTGTCTTGAACTTATATTGAATGCGGTTAATCTTAATTTCGTAACATTTTCTGACTTTTTTGATAGTCGTCAACTAAAAGGAAACATTTTCTCTATTTTTGTTATAGCTATTGCAGCCGCTGAAGCAGCTATTGGACCGGCTATTGTTTCCGCAATTTATCGTAACAGAAAATCAACTCGTATTAATCAAGCGAATTTGTTGAATAAGTAGTATTAATATATTATAGAAATTGGAAGAGTTATAAAGTCAAATTAGATTACATTACTTAAATATATAGAACTTCAAAAATGTAAGAAATCAAAGTATTTTTGACCTCTTTTCTAAACCGACCCAGAAATAAGTTGATTTGACAAGTTCTGGTGAATCATTGATTCGTCTGGTCTTTGCATCTGTAATTCATTTACATACAATACAGGGTTATACTAGATCGAAACTAATGAGATTCAAAAACAAAAAGGTATAGATCCAATGTCACATTCAGTAAAGATTTATGATACATGTATAGGATGTACTCAATGTGTCCGAGCCTGCCCCACAGATGTACTAGAAATGATACCTTGGGACGGGTGTAAAGCGAAACAAATAGCTTCCGCTCCAAGAACAGAGGACTGTGTTGGTTGTAAGAGATGCGAATCCGCCTGTCCAACCGATTTTTTGAGTGTTCGAGTTTATTTATGGCATGAAACAACTCGCAGTATGGGTCTAGCTTATTGATACGTTCCAGAAAACTCCACTTGAATCCTTTTGATTTTTGTTTACCGACAAAAACCCGCGCTCGAAATGAAATGGAAATATATATATTATTTTGTTCTTATTCGAGTACGGGTTTTTTAGTCCAAGTGTATTTTGTCTTTACCACGAATTTTTTTCCTTGGTTAACCTTAATTGTAGTTTTACCTATATTTGCGGGTTCATTCATTTTCTTCCTCCCTCATCGGGGTAATAAGGTAATTCGATGGTATACTATGTGTATATGTATCTTAGAATTCCTCCTAACAATCTATGTATTCTGTTATCATTTCCAACCAGATGATCCATTAATACAATTGGCTGAAGATTATAACTGGATTCGTTTTTTTGATTTTCACTGGAGGTTGGGACTAGATGGGCTGTCTATAGGACCCGTTTTGCTGACTGGATTCATCACTACTTTAGCTACTTTAGCGGCTTGGCCAGTTACTCGGGATTCCCGATTATTCCATTTCTTGATGTTAGCAATGTATAGCGGTCAAATCGGATTATTTTCTTCTCGAGACATTTTACTTTTTTTTCTAATGTGGGAATTAGAATTAATTCCCGTTTATCTACTTTTATCCATATGGGGAGGAAAAAGACGTCTATACTCAGCTACAAAGTTTATTTTGTACACTGCGGGTGGTTCCGTTTTTCTGTTAATGGGAGTTTTGGGTATCGGGTTATATGGTTCTAATGAACCAACATTAAATTTGGAAACGTTAGCTAACCAATCGTATCCTGTGGGATTAGAAATAATATTATATATTGGATTTCTTATTGCTTTTGCTGTCAAATCGCCGATTATACCTCTACATACATGGTTACCAGATACCCATGGCGAAGCACATTATAGTACTTGTATGCTTTTAGCTGGAATCCTATTAAAAATGGGAGCCTATGGGTTGGTTCGGATCAATATGGAATTATTACCTCACGCGCATTCTATATTTTCTCCTTGGTTGATGATAGTAGGCACAATACAAATAATCTATGCAGCTTCAGCATCTCCGGGGCAGCGTAATTTAAAAAAAAGAATAGCATATTCCTCTGTATCTCATATGGGTTTCATAATTATAGGAATTAGTTCTATAACTGATACGGGATTCAACGGAGCCGTTTTACAAATAATCTCTCATGGATTTATTGGTGCTGCGCTTTTTTTCCTAGCAGGAACGAGTTATGATAGAATACGTCTTGTTTATCTCGACGAAATTGGCGGAATAGCCGTTTCAATGCCAAAAATATTCACATTTTTCAGTACTTTTTCGATGGCTTCCCTTGCGTTACCGGGCATGAGTGGTTTTTTTGCCGAATTAATAGTATTTTTTGGAATAATTACCAGCCAAAAAATTTTTTTCATGTCAAAAGTCCTAATTACTTTTGGCATGGCAATTGGAATGATATTAACCCCTATTTATTTATTATCTATGTTACGCCAAATGTTCTATGGATACAAGTTATTAAATAATGCAAACTCTTCGTTTTTTGATTCAGGTCCGCGAGAGTTATTTGTTTCACTCACTATCTTTCTACCAGTAATAGGTATTGGCATTTACCCAGATTTCGTTCTCTCACTATCAGTTGAGAAGGTAGAAGCTGTTCTATCTAATTTTTTTTATAGATAATTTCCATTTGAAACTTTCTTTTTTATTTTACGTAACACAAAAAACGAATTAATTAGAATTTGAATTGGATAGTTTGACGTTTGTGAGAACCATTTCAATCAAATAGTATAGTGATTAAAATGGTTCTCGACGAGACTTGCTTTTTTTATATGTATATGGGATATACCCCGTCCTGTAGTTGTATTCGTCAGGTTAAGTCCTTTCTTCACTTTAAATTAGGTGCTTTTAAATAGAAATGAACCATAACTATGTAATCCTATTCCTAATAAATTGACCCCAAAATAGCATATCCAAATTATAAGAAATCCTAGAGAAGCCACAATTGCAGAATTTTCACTTTTCAAATTTATATTTGTTTTAATATGTAAATAAATCGCGAATATGGTCCAAGTAATAAAAGCCCACGTTTCCTTTGGGTCCCAATTCCAATATGACCCCCACGCTTCATTAGCCCATACTGCTCCCGAAAGAATACCAATGGTTAAAAAGATAAATCCTAGACTAATAACACGGGAACTCCAATGATCTAATTGTTCAATTAACTGGGACCTATAAAAATTCCTAAGAGAAAAGAGATAGGTGCTTTGTAAAATATTGTTTTCTTCATTCAGGTATTGGATCTTCCCGAAAAACAAAGACTCATTTAATAAAAGCTTTTTTTTACCAAAAAGGCTTATATTGTTTTGACATGTAATGACTAGAAGGGCTACTGAGAATAATGATCCGCATAAAAGGGCTGCATAGGCCAATATCATCATACTTACATGCATCATTAACCACTGGGATTGAAGAGCGGGTACTAATATTGTGGGTTGCTTCATTTGAGCTAACAAGCCCGAAGTAGCAAAGCCTTGGGTAAAAATAGCACCGGGCGCTGTTATTGCATTTACATTTTTTGTAAGGTTTTTAAAATAAGGAATCATATGAATAATATAAAAACTCCATGAAAGGAAGATTAATGATTCATATAAATCACTTAACGGGAAATGCCCCGAAAAAATCCAACGAATACCTAATAATCCTGTTATACAAGAAAAAGTAAGTCTCATACCCTTTTCTAATGAATCGTCTAGTTCTACTATTTCGTTGACGACTAAAGTTATTAAATAAATTGTAATTACAATTGAAACGATCGAAAAGGAAATATGATTCAAAAGGTGCTCTAAAGTCAAAAATATCATAAGAATATATATATATATAAAAAAGAAAAGAGATCCCCCAATTACAAATCATGAAATAGAAATGAAGAATTAAATTCATCTCATTATGATTATTCTTTTTTCTAGGACTATTCGATTCACTTTTAGAATTTGTAAAAAGCTGTGCCGCTACTCGGACTCGAACCGAGACGCTCTAGCACTGCTTCCTAAGAGCAGCGTGTCTACCAATTTCACCATAGCGGCTTGTTTGAAATCATAATAGCCTATTTATCTTTAATCGTCGAGATTGAAATAGTCAATTCAATAGCGATATTTTTATAAAACATTAAAAATTTTTCTTTTCTAAGGGGAATATGTACAATAGCATTGTTGAGAAAGTTCTAAAGATTATTTGGATTGCCCAATCGAAATTCTTCGTACATAATATCCCCAAAAATCTAAATTGAAAATTGAAAAAAATGAATGAATAAAAAAATGATCATTTTTTTATTTAGTTTATAAGTTTTATTTTTTTTTATAAGTAAAGAGAAAAAAGATATATAAAAATTTAGAAACATAATGGATTTGAGAGGGAAGGGTTTTAATAGAATGAATTCTATTAAGATTAAGGACCCCTTTGGACCTAAAGATTATTTGTTTGCTCTTCCATAGACATAAAACTTACTTTCATTTTCTCTTGGTACCGGCTGGTTGATGGGGAAAGTAAGAATCCCCATCCCAGAAATGATAAAATATACTAAAAAACAAGAAGGTTAGTGATCTAGTTTTCTTCAAACAAAAAAGTACCGTATCCAGTGGGTTTACATATTATAAGAGAGATGCAGGATCTATTTTATGTTGATCAGTTCAAAAAAAAACATTTCATGAATCCAAAGCATAAATTCTATATTTAAAATGTAAATGGTTACTTTTTTTTATGAATCTAAATGTTAAAGGAAATTTTTTAGAAGTTTTTTTGAGTCAGATCGATTCAAATTATTCTAACATTTGATTACTTATTTTTTGTACAAAAAACTTTTAGAATTCCCGGTAGAAAGAGATTTCGCTAATGCAAAAGCTTTTAATGCTGCCAAATATCCTTTTCTTTTCCAAATATTTTTACGAATACGCTTTTTGGAAATTGAAGTACGCTTTTTTGGAACTGCCATTCAAAAATGAATAGGTTATTCATTGTTATAGTTGGATGTGAAAGACATCTAGTATTCAAAGCAAAGGAATTTTTCTGTCCTCTTTTTTTTTTTTATTCTTTTTTATAAAATTTATAAAATATCTCAAAAAAAAAATAGAAATATGTGAAAATTTTATATCAGATTATGAGAGACTTCCCTTTTCCTTATTCCAATTTCTATTTCTAGAATACGATGTACCAGAAAAAAGAAAATAAAGAAGTAAACTGTAGACTTATATTTCTATTTATTTTTGTTATGGGACTTTTCTTTTATTGTATTTAATATTTTATTTACATGTCATATAATAAACACATCGAATCAAAGGGTTTAAATTAAGAAGAGTTAAGTAAGCTATTATTACCTAATTACCTAATGGAAACTTGACTCTTTTTAACAAATACCTGGCATTTTTTTCTTTTTTTTTTTATTAGACTAGTTATGTTATTATGTTATTTAGTTAGAGTAGATATGATTTGATATGTTTTTTTTTCAATTTTATGTTATGTAAAGTCGAAAGTAAAGTCTTGGATAGCATAGAAAAAGATAAATATGTTTTATTGAAATAGAAGAAATCAAAGAATTTTGCAGAGAACTAATAACGGATTCCGAATAAACAAATAAAAAGAGTTCCTAGTTTTTGACTTAAATTAGATTATGAATTTTAGTAGATCTTGTGATTCATATCAGTATCAGACTTACGTACTTTGTTGTTTGGTCTAATTTTTTCTCATTTTTCTATCTATAAATTTATCAAAAGAAGAATTAAAAGTATAAATTTTAGGTATTCTCTAGATTCATAGGTTTTAATAGTTTAATTACTAACTATTTAGGCATTTGACCAATTAGAACTTCTTGAGTTGAATATGAATTAATAAAAAAAAAAAAGGCTTATTCTAAGAATTTAGCTTTCGAATAGAAAAAAATTATCTTATCGCATATCTTAATTTTTTTTTATTGACCTCGTTCGAAAGAGGTAAGAGCTGGTGAATCGAAAAAAAAAAATTATTTATTATGGAACATATATACCAATATGCATGGATCATACCTTTTATTCCACTTACAGTTCCTTTGTTAATCGGAGCAGGACTTCTTTTTTTTCCGAAGACAACAAAAAATCTTAGGCGTATGTGGGCTTTTCCGAGTATTTTGTTGTTAACTGTTGTTTTGATTTTTTCAATGAAATTGTCTATTCAGCAAATAAATAGTAGTTCTATCTATCAATCTGTATGGTCTTGGACCATCAATAATGATTTTTCTTTAGAGTTCGGTTACTTGGTTGATCCACTTACTTCTATTATGTCAATGTTAATTACTACTGTTGGTATTCTAGTTCTTATTTATAGTGACAATTATATGTCTCATGATCAAGGATATTTGAGATTTTTTGCTTATCTGAGTTTTTTCAATACTTCTATGCTTGGCTTAGTTACTAGTTCAAATTTAATACAAATTTATATTTTTTGGGAATTGGTTGGAATGTGTTCGTATCTATTAATAGGTTTTTGGTTTACACGACCTGCTGCAGCAAATGCTTGTCAAAAAGCGTTTGTAACTAATCGTGTAGGGGATTTTGGTTTATTATTAGGCATTTTAGGTCTTTATTGGCTAACAGGCAGTTTCGAATTTCGCGATTTGTTCGAAATATTCAATACCTTTGTTTATAATAACGAAGTTCATTTTTTAGTTGGAACTGTATGTACTTTCTTATTCTTTATTGGTGCAGTTGCCAAATCCGCCCAATTCCCCCTTCATGTATGGCTACCTGATGCAATGGAAGGGCCTACTCCTATTTCGGCTCTTATACATGCAGCTACTATGGTAGCTGCGGGGATTTTTCTTGTCGCTCGACTTTTTCCTCTTTTAATAGTAACCCCCTCCATACTACATCTCATCGCTTTAATAGGTCTAATAACAGTACTTTTAGGAGCTACTTTAGCTCTTGCCCAAAAGGACATTAAGAGAAGTTTAGCTTATTCTACAATGTCTCAATTGGGGTATATGATGTTAGCTCTAGGTATGGGGTCTTATCGAGCTGCTTTATTCCATTTAATTACTCATGCTTACTCAAAAGCATTATTGTTTTTAGGATCTGGATCCATTATTCATTCTATGGAAGCTATTGTTGGGTATTCGCCAGAAAAAAGTCAGAATATGGTTTTTATGGGGGGTTTAAAAAAACACGTGCCAATCACAAAAACTGCTTTTTTATTAGGTACACTTTCTCTTTCTGGTATTCCACCTCTTGCTTGTTTTTGGTCCAAAGATGAAATTCTTAATGATACTTGGTTGTATTCACCAACTTTTGCAATCATATCCTGGGCTACAGCAGGATTAACTGCATTTTATATGTTTCGCATCTATTTACTTACGTTTGAGGGTCATTTAAACGTTCATTTTCAAAATTACAATGGAAAAAAAAGTAGTTCCTTCTATTCCATATCTTTATGGGGTCAAGACGGGCTGAAACCTATTAACAAAAATTTTCGTTTATTAACTTTGTTACCAATAAAAAATAACGAAAGTTTTTGTAAGAATCCACACGAAAATATAAAAAAAACAACGCGATCCTTTATTATTCTTAAGAATAGTGACAATAAAAAAATTGCGCCATATCCTCACGAATCGGGTAATACTATGTTATTCCCTTTACTTGTATTGATTTTTTTTACTTTGTTCATTGGATTCCTAGGAATTCCTTTCAACCAAGAAGGTATAGATTTGGATATATTGTCCAAATGGTTAACCCCATCTGTAAATCTTTTACATCAAAAATTGAATAATCAAAATTTTTTTGATTGGTCTGACTTTGTGCTAAATGCAACCCTTTCCATTAGTATAGCTTATTCTGGGATAGTTATAGCGTCTTTTTTATATAAACCCATTTATTCGTCCTTACAAAATTTTGCCTTAATTAATTTTTTTGCCAAAAGGACTCAAAATCGGTTTTTTTCGGACAAAATGCAAAATGTAATATATGATTGGTCCCATCATCGTGGTTACATAGATGCTTTTTATACAACATACGTAATTCGGAGTGTAAGAGGGTTGTCCGAACTAGTTAATCTTTTTGACAGACGGGTAATTGATGGAATTCCAAATGTATTGGGTGTTGCAAGTTTTTTTCTAGGAGAAGGTCTCAAGTATGTAGGTGGGGGGCGCATTTCTTCTTATCTTTTTTTTTATTTCTTCTATGCGTCAATTTTTTTATTAATTTACTATTTTTATTTTACGAATATGAATTTTACTGATCAGTAATAATAATGCGAGGTATTTTGATCTGGTATACACAAGAATCAATCCGAATTTCCTTATTGATTCATTTTCTGATCTAATTGATACGTCATTGAATTAGTATTCGTGTATCAAAAAAGGATGGAAGACAAGGCATGTGCGCAGCTATTTATCCACCCGATATATATATCGTAGGGGAAGACAATTGTATCATCAATCAATTTTCAACCGTGGATACATATGTATCCTTAACATACTGAAACGACTACCATTATTAGTATCAAACCAATAGCGATTCATACAAGCTAAATCTTCTAATCGATAATTGGGCCAAAGAAAGAATTTTAATTTAATGAATTTCATTTTATCTCTATCAAGATCTTTGCTTTCATCCAAAAATTGACCACAGGTTTTTACCCTGTTCCCATTGCAAAATACTGCATTTTTATCCACACAATTACTATTCCTTGAATTGAAACAACTTAGAATTCTCAATTCTCTACGCCGTCTAGACGATAAAATATTTTCAGGAACAAGCAAATCATAATGATTTTTTTTTCTATTTTTCGTCATCATTTGATGTCTTGCAATCGATTCCTGAAAATGATTCTTATCCATATTTTCTCTGTATCTTTTTTGATTATTTTTTTGTTTAATCTCATGAACCAAAGAAATCCTTATGGTTTGATACATAATAAATTCTACATTATGTTTTACAGGTATACGAACTGGTTCGATAATAAATATTCCCTCTTTTAGGATTTTTGAAAGATTCAAATCCCGGATTAGCATTGGATCCAGAGTTAACTCCTCCTTCTTAATAAAGCCGAAACCAAACTTTGTTGTCATTCTGCTTTCCTTTTCCCATTCAAGTACGGACAGCGCATAATCGAATAATTCCATAGTCAAAGGACTCAGCAGCCATTTCAATTGCAAAGCAAAAGATCCTTTCATGAACGCATCTAAGTCTATTTCCCAAGTCCAAATGCTTTTGGGTTGATTTTTCGTTCTACCCATTTTCATATCTGATTTCGTATAAAGTTCTTCCATATATTTTTGTTGGTTTGAGAGAACAGATTCAGGGTTCCCTCGGTTTTGGGCATCTGATGCGAGATCTCTTTGACCTATGGTTTTTTTTTCTTCTTGATTCTCTAATTCAAAAGATTTTTTTTCTTTTTCATTTGATAGTATAAGATCCCCTTTTTTATTTTTAGTGATATTTTTTTTTTGACTAACATCTTCATTAAAATGAAAAATAAGTGAATGAATTGGTATAAACCCGGGTTTCATTTTATATACATTAAAAAAGAACTCAAATTGTGGGAATAACCAAGGTATCGGCTTCGATACAGGACGATTTAGTCTTTCTTCATTCATTCCCATCCAATCAAAAAAAGAAAAGAAACCCTTTTGATTGGATGGGTTGATTTCTTTATCTTTATTAATTTTGAGATAAAAAAGACCTTTCGTATCAAAAAATTTTCTATCTGGATTTTTTATATACATAAAAAAATCTTTTCTTATAAAATTAGTAATAGGGATACTCCCCCCCATATCAACAAATTTCGGTTTATGTATGTTGTAATTATATGAGTCCTTCTTATCTTCATAATAAATCGATTGATATGCTAAAAGATCATATCTATACATTTTTTGAAAATGATCGTTTTTATTTAGCAATAACGAAACCTTTTCCTCTCTTTCAGATGAATCCCGTTTGATTAAATTTTTATTTTCAACCCTACAATGTTGATTGACTCTATTTCGCCATTTTTGCGGTACTAATTTAGACCATTTTAGCCCAGATAAATCGTATGGATAATGACTCTTTAACCAATTTTTCCATTGATTCATTCCAGAATTCTGAAGTTTCTTATGCTTTAATTCGGAAGAAATTATTCCTTGTCTTCGAAAATAATCTTTTATTTCATTCTTAAGAAATAAAGATGCTCCGTCATATTGAAGGACAGATCTTAACTTATACAAGTTAATAACCTGGGTTTGTGATAATTTGTAAAATACATAGGCCTGTGACACGAGGGATAATTTAAAAGAAACCTCCGACTTCGTCTGAATCTTATGACGACTACGAGAAGGTGAAAGTTTTTTTTGTATAGTTGAAATACGCTCAATTATCTTTTTCTCTTTTGTATCCAAAAAATATTTTTTTTTTAATTTACGAAAAAGTTTTATAATGATCATGGGCCTATAAAGACTATTAGTAAGACGATTAATGATATATGGAAAGCTCTCTAGAAGGATATCCGTGTATATCCTTTCCACGATCCATTTTATAAAATAATGTGATTTACGGATTAATCGATCATTTCTTCTTTTTAATATCTGAAAAAAATTTTTTAGTGATGCTAATTTTTGAGCACCATAACTTGTTTTGTTAGGACTAATATTTATCTTTAGAGTTCGAAATCCATTTTTCTTGTCTTTTGTAATTCTTTCTATTTGATTTCTGATTGTGCTTGTTCTATCAGTCAGATCTTTAATTTTTATTTCTGTCAGTGAATAATTTGTCCAATCCATAGATCGGGTTTGAATGGATGATTCATGAATAATCTGATTATTGATTATAGAATCTTTTTTTATTTCACTCGAATCCTCTCTCAATTTTTTTGGTTCTTTTTGGACCTTTAGAAACAAAAATTTTGTTCTTTCTTTGAAACTTTTTAGAGCTCGAAAACTCCATTTTTGAATAGCTTTTTGGAGTTTTTTCAAAGGGGGTCCAAAATAATAACGAAACAAAATACCAAGTCCTACGAGAGGAGAACCAAAAGGACGGTCAGTTTCCAGTCCCCAAATCGTTAAAAAAGCAGCAGGACTTTCCTGCTTTGGATTTGGATCCCTACGAGAAGGTCGTATCTTAGATCGGTGCCAAGGTTTCAGACGGAAAGGAAATCTTATCATTATTTGTATACCCTCTGTGGCCCAGTTTTGAGGAAAACTTCCGTTTCTTCCTGGTTTTAGTACTGGCATACCATTATAGGTGCATATAACATACACTTCTCTATTCATCTCCCTTATATCCTGCTCCCACTCGGACTCTTGGCGTAATAAGAAACGGACAATATTTTTAGCTAGTATCAATGAAGGTAATACAATAGATTGTCTAAGCCTCGACTGAATTAGTAAAATAAAAGCTCTTATTCCATGAGCATAAATAAGGACATCATAGAGGTCTGATATTTTTTCTCGTGTCCTTTCTATTCGTTCCATTTCCGTCTGCCCGTCCCGCCCCTTTTCCATTTCATTGACTTCTTTTTGAATTTCTTCGTAGCTTTTGTTTTCCTCCATGTACATTTTTTTTTGTTTTTTCAACCTCTTTATTCTTTTTGCTACGCTTCCCTTTATACCCTTTCTAAAAATGTCTTGTATTAGGTCGGAAATCTCAATTACTGATAATATGAATGGTTCGAAAAGAACATCCCAAGAAAATCCTACTCTGTCGAAAAAAAGTGGGGAATACGGATATAAGGGAAACATTTTCCCCGTAAGGGTTTTACGTCTTTGAACACGCATAGAACCAGTGATTATGTCTCGACGAAAATCCGCTTCATAGGGATAATCTATCATATCCACTTCTTCTATTTCATCAGGCTTCGTCATAGTTTTGATACTAGGGTCGGCATTCTCTGGACCCTGCGTAAAAAGAACTATACGTTTCGCTTTCCTCGAGCGAATTTGATGATCTACTATCCACTCTTCCCCCTCTTCCGTTGTTGCTGTTTTTCCGAGTTGTTCTACCTCGCTGAATAATTTGTATGACCATCGGGGGACTTTTTTATTTATTCCAATCGATTTTTTTCGAGTTGTTTTTTCCATGGGAGGAATTATGGCTGTATCGCATATTGTTTGAATGATGGGATCAATTATGACTCTTTCGATTAAAAATTTCAAAACTTTTTCTGGATCTTCTGAATCAATTCGTCTTTGTTCCGGAAATAAAGAAATTCCTTTCAAATTGGATGTTGATTCTTCAGCAAATTCATCGATTAAAAGACTCAATTCTCTTGCTAATGATTTTTTATCCAATGTATATATTTTCTGTCCCAATTTCTCTTCCAATTTCTGGTCCAATTTCTGGACCAATTTCTCTTCCAATGTAGCTATTTTCCCTTCCAATTTCTGGTACAATTCTTCAAAATTATGAACATTAAGTTCCTTACCCTTAAAAAGAAGGATACTATGAACTTTATTGAGTTTATTTATAAAATTTGTCTCTATCGAGTTTTTGACTGCAGTTTCATTTAGGATTGAAGGTAAATAAAAATTTTTCATTATTCCACGATAGGATCCGTTTAAGAGAGGATCATATATTTTAGGCAAGTATTCTTCTTTAGTTTTATTATTGCATAATCGAGTCTTTTTTTCGAGTACATCCAGATAAGGAGATCCTCTGTCTAGGGCTTCAATTCTATCTCTAAACTCGTTCCTTAGGCTCCTCCATTTTTTTTCATTGGTATAAATCCAACAATAATAATTGTGCAGTTCATCATAGAAGAATTGATCCAGTTCATCACAGACTAATTTTTTTGTTGTAAAAAAATAAAAATACATTTTTTGTCGTAGCATTTCAAAAAAAGCTGATAAACTGGATGGATATGTAAAAGAAATTCTTCGTTTTCCATCACTTTGACATGTATAAAAAAAATATTGTGACATTTCATTTCTTACAGCATGTTCGAATCGATAATTTTTTATATATCGCAATGGGCGATTCCACCGTTTATAGTCGAAAAGAAGACTCACAGGGGGTTTTTCAAACCAGAAGAGGTCTTTATCTTCTTCTTTTAAGTGAAAGTGGAATTCATCCTTTGTTTTGTCCTTTCCATTCACTCGGATCCTTTCCGTTTCATCGATTTTGTCCGGATCCTCCCTTTCTTCCGAAAAAGGGGAAGGAGAAGGATCTTCTTCGGTGAATCCCTCTTGTTCCTGTTTAGTCCCCTTC